ATATCTCTTCCCGAACCAAACATGAATCTTTTAATTCATTTGGCTCTCACGCTCAATTGTTTCTTTTATCTTTTCTTTGATTAATGGGCATTCCCATATCTTTGAACGGAATGAGCCTATCCTCTCTTTTCTGTTCTTATTCAAAGATATCGAAACTGATCTAACATCAGAATCTTAGGAGGACTCTTCAGACCAGACAAAAAAGAAAAAATTGTCAGCAAAGTTGTTTCTTTATTTGTTCTTTATTTACAACTTCTTTCCAAAAAGAAAAAGATTTTAAAGAAGAAAGAAGAAAATTCTTTCTTCTTTATATGCTATGATAAATTAAATCAAAATCCTAATAGAATAGAAAGAGAATTGAATAGAATTATGAACTTCATTCTCATTATTATTAGAATAGAATGAGATTTCGATCTTTTTCATCCAAAAAATTCTTTTTTTTATACAAATATTTTATACAAATACAATACAAATACAATACATAGGTCGTCGATTCGGCAGTGGATAAAAAAGGGGGACCCATCTTTCCAGTTAATGGTTCAAATAATTTTATCCATATGAGTGTTCTACATCGGATAAATTCCTAATTCTTCCTTTTTTCTTTGTATTATTTTTCAACCTTTTTGGTACTAACGTAGTGGTAGAAAGAGTACCATGCTATGCTGTGCCTGGACTTCAAACAATTTATCTTTAACCATGTAAAAGACCTCGACATTCTTGGTTGATAGAGAAGAGAATCAAAGTTCATTTACCAATTAGTCACGAAATGCTATGGTTCTTACATAGGATTTCTGAATAAAATCCAATTCCGAAGTAATTCGTCGAGATTGTGCACCTTTTGTTCCTATTTCTACTATAGAAATCTAAAAAAGAATACATAAATATAAAGAAAGTGCAGCCGGTTAAATCCAACGTATTCTTGAAATACACAACTCGCACACACTCCCTTTCCAAAGAAAATCAATACACCCAGCACTACGCTTAGATTTATTGGATTTGTTGCTAAAATATCGGTATTAAACTCGAAACTCCCAGCGGATGGCCAGTGCCCCACGGAAACAAAAGAATCGGTTATATTTTTCATATGCTCTCCCCTTATAGATAGGACTAACAAAGAACAGAGTTCTTTTTGTATCACTCCGCTTATTATTATTATATGCTTTTATTCTTCTTTTTTTTTTTTTACATTTTTTTTCTACGATGAAATTCAACATTAAACAAAAGGATTTGCAAATAAAAGAGCTAATGCCACGACCAGTCCATAAATTGTTAAAGCTTCCATAAAAGCCAGACTAAGCAATAAAGTACCTCGTATTTTACCCTCTGCTTCTGGTTGTCTCGCAATACCTTCTACGGCTTGGCCCGCAGCAGTACCTTGACCAACCCCAGGTCCGATAGAAGCAAGCCCTACAGCCAATCCAGCAGCAATAACGGAAGCAGCAGAAATAAGTGGATTCATGGTAAGTTCCTCGCACAAAAAAAAAATGGTTAATGATACAACCAACCAATGAATTAGTACTTAATCTATTTTTTCTACTTCTACTTTAATATTCTATTACCTTACTAAACTTCTTTTTTATTTTTTGATCTTTTTCACTAAAATATATCGGGTCGAAGTAGCTAAAAGTTCCAAATGGAATTCATAATATTACTGAATTGTCAGAACTACTTCGATAGACCGTTTTTCCTTTCTACCTTATGTATTTCTACCTTATGTAAAGAAATATGTATACGGTTTTAGTCATTGCGTTTCCTTGTTTATAAATTATTCTATTTTTTTATTCTATTTTTTCTCTTTCATTCAATTCACAATCAAAGACAAAATACAAAAAGGACTTATATGGGAATCCATCTAAATGCAGTGGGCTAGAAAAAAAAGAGATAGGGGTAATTACCATTTAACTAGTAAATAACATATACTTTTTTTCTTCCATAACGTAAATCACCTGCACTTTTTATTCTTTTTTATTCTATGAAATTGTATTCTGAAACCATTCTTCAAAACATACACAAGGATTGATACTCATAGGTATTACATATACATGATCTCCAACCCTTCTTTATCTTTTTATCTGCAATATCATATATATTTCTTCATATATACATACATGTAGCTATTTGCATTCTCTTCTCCAACCCAGTGGATTATATTGAACCCCGAACCCCCGCATTGCTTGAATTGGGATAAGCTTCAAAAAAGACTATTTTGAAAGTGAGTCAATGATGACCCTCCATGGATTCACCTATATAAGCCGCAGCCAAAGTTGCAAAAATAAGAGCTTGAATACCACTTGTAAATAATCCAAGAAACATGACAGGTATAGGAACTACTGAAGGCACTAAAGAAACAAGAACAACAACCACTAATTCATCAGCCAATATATTCCCGAAAAGTCGAAAACTAAGAGATAAAGGTTTTGTGAAATCTTCTAGAATATTAATTGGTAAAAGTATTGGAGTTGGTTGAATGTATTTCCCGAAATATCCCAATCCTTTTTTCCTGAGACCCGCATAGAAATATGCCACTGACGTAGGTAAAGCTAAAGCAACAGTAGTATTTATATCATTCGTGGGCGCAGCTAACTCCCCATGAGGTAATTTTATGATTTTCCAAGGTAAAAGAGCACCTGACCAGTTAGAAACAAAAATAAATAGGAACATCGTTCCTATAAAAGGAACCCAAGGACCATACTCCTCTCCAATCTGAGTTTTGCTCAAGTCTTGAATAAATTCAAGGACATATTCGAAGAAATTCTGACCGTTGGTCGGAATGGTTTGCGGATTCCGAACAGCTATGATGACTGAACCTAATAAGATAGCAATTACAACCCAAGAAGTGATAAGTACTTGGGCATGAATTTGTAAACCTCCTATTTGCCAATATAAATGTTGGCCTACTTCTACACCTGATATATCGTATAACCCTTTGAGTGTTTTAATGGAACATGGTATAACATTCATATTGTCCTCTAACATAAATCAAACTTCAAAAAAGTGATTATTTTTATTCAACCATCTCTTTCTCAATTCACCTATATTCATTCATGAATTTAAGTTATGAATCGTATATTTTGGATACCGAGAAATCACATAAAAAAAATACCAATCATTTTTATTTTTTCTTTTCAATATTATTTGATAGTCAAAACATAGTTCAAACTCCAAAAGATGCAAACCAAAATAGTAACAATCAAAGAGAGTTCACCAAAAACAAACTAACCTTCTTATTTCTTCTTCTTAAGAGTAATGATAAGATAATCAACCATTTTTTATAGAACTAGAATGGCCCTCACAAATTGCAGATACTAATTTGGTAAGAATCAATCGAATCGAAGCTATAGCATCATCGTTGGCCGGAATAGAAATATCTGCAAGATCTGGATCACAATTTGTATCGATTAAACAAATCGTCGGAATACCCAAAATGACACATTCTCGAAGAACCGTATATTCTTCTTGCTGATCCACGATAATTACAATATCGGGCAATCCCGTCATATATTTGATCCCGCCAAGATATGCTTGCAAAGTAGATAACTTTCTCTTCAACATTGCTGCATCTCCTTTAGGAAGACGATTGAGTTTCCCCATCTTTTGTTCTGCTCTTAAGTCCCTGAACTTCTGAAGTCTTGTTTCTGTAGTAGACCAATTCGTTAACATACCACCAAGCCATTTTTTATTAACATAATGACATCGAGCCCTTATTGCTGCTGATGCTACTAAATCCGCTGCTTTCTTTTTGGTGCCAACGATTAAGAATCTTTTTCCCCTACTTGCTGCATCAAAAACTAAATCGCAGGCTTCTGATAAAAAACGAGCAGTTATAGTAAGATTTGTAATATGAATACCTTTACGCTTTGCCGAGATGTAAGGAGCCATTCTAGGATTCCATTTATTAGTAACATGACCAAAATGAATTCCTGCTTCCATCATTTCTTCCAAATTGATGTTCCAATATCGTCTTCCCATTTTCCCACACTTTCTCTTTTTCTTTTTTTTTTTCAAAGAGATTCAGTACCTTATGAAATAAAGAATTGTTCCGACGGAACCTTCTACCAGGATTGACCATTGATCTACGACCCAAACTATGAATTTCATTCTTTTTTTTTTTATTTCATTGATTATGAAATAAAAAAAAAAGAATAAACCTCTTGTTAGGATACATTACGTAAAAGATTGGTCTGATGTCTCATGGAAAGTTTTTGGGCACAAGAACAAAATAATTCTCTATGGTGTAGCAAAATATCGCTCATTTCCAACTCGAATAGATTCTTCCTTTTGATTTTCAAATGAATGTTTTTGTCTTGCTTTGAACAATGTACTAATTTATTGAATCCGGTACCAACCGGTATAATCCCCCCCAGAACAACGTTTTCTTTCAGGCCTTTCAACCAATCAATACGACCTCGTAGAGCAGCTTTTGCTAAAACTCGAGCAGTTTCTTGAAAACTTGCTTCGGATATGAAACTTTGAGTATTCAGAGATGACTTCGTTATTCCCAATAAGATTGCCCGATAACAGATTGATTCGTCCAAAACGCGCCCTGCTCGTTCTGCTCGCAACAATCCAATAAATTCCCCAGGTAAAAAAACATTAGACATTCCATCTTCGGAAACCAAAACTCTTGATGTTACTTGACGTACAATAATCTCTAGATGTCTATTATGGATCTGTACCCCCTGGGATCGATAAACCTTTTGTATCTTATTAACCAAAGAGATACGACTTTGGGCTATGGTTAGTTCAGCTCCAATCAAGAATCCCCAGGGGATCCCAAGTATCCTTCGGATACGTTCGTCCCAACCTTCAACTCTTCTTTCGAGGTTCATCGATATTGAATCAATTGAACGAACTTCTAAGATTTGTTCTACTTTTGGAAGACCTTGCGTTATGTCACCAGATCTCGACTTTTCATATATAAATGTAATTAATGTATCTCCTTCATAAAAGGTTTCCCCATAATGACCATGGACAGTTGCTCCTGGAGTGACCAAATAGGGCTTAGCTGATCTTAGAACTAGAGAATCAACATGAACAATGAAAATTTGACCAGATTTTTTTATGCGTGATCCATATTTCAATAGATATACATTTTCACAAAGGAATTGTCCAAGGCTAATTATTGTCCATGCCTCTTCACAAGAATCGTGATGGAGAAAACACCAATTCAAATGGAATGAATTCCAAATGATGTTACTGCAAGGATCGGGATTATAAATCCTACTATTTTCATCTAGGAAACAGTATTGAAATGGAGGTACTTGAAGCACTTGTAAAGTCTGTTGAAAATTTTCAAGCAAAAAAGATTTCTTTAAAAAGACTTGATTATAAGTTCTTAAATAGTAAGATGAACGAGAATTTACTATTCTAGGCACAATAGTACCTAAAGGACCCAACAAATACCTAATTGGAGTCATGGGATCCAATTCTTTTGTCGCATTATTATATCTCGAAGTATTGAAGGGACCAATTCGAGAACAATTGGATGATGACAAAATTAGGAAAGATTGGCATTCCTTATTTCGATTCAACAACGTACCAAGAGTTCCCTGATGTTGGGGAAATATTTGAATCTTCACCTTGGAATCAAAAGGATTTTTTCTATGAATACGATCTAATTCATTATTGGAAATCAATCCTGAACCTGCCGTATCATACCTTTTTTCGGTATACGAAAGAGTGGACTTTACTAACTCAATTCGGATGAAATAACAAAGCAGATCATTTGTCCTTATTTCAACAAAAGAAGCATAACCCTTTTCTTCTATAGAACTCTTTTTTTCTTGGTCCCAAGTCAATACTAAGCAAGCTCGAACTAATTGAATACTTGTGTGAGAAATTCCTCGAATTGACTTGCCATTTTCATAAAGTATATAATTGACAATTCGAAGTTGGACATTATTCTTTTCCTGCAAGAGATCCTGAGAGAAAAGTGTTGCTAAATTTATCCCATCAGCTATTTCATATGTGACTACGGGCCGAACCAAAACAAAATACTTTTTTTTGGTAGGTGTAATGCGTTGGACATAGATCCAATTTTTTAATTTTTTTGATCCTTTAGAATCTTTTTTTCCAATTCCTGGTGGTATCAAAATGCCACTGTGCCTAGATATTTTATCCACCTCTCCAGAAAAATGAATATCTCCAGAAAATATTTTCAGTTCTATACTTTTCTTTTTTCTCTCCACTCGGACTAATCCACCTACTCGACTTCTTGTATTTATATTTAAAACAAGTCGTGTATCTACTCCAATGATACTATTGTTCCGGACCATTATGGGCGAAGATCCGGGTAAGATATGTATTTCCTCGGGAATGAAAAAAAATTGATCTACTTTCATTTGCGTTTGGTATTTCGGACTAAAATCTTTTGCTCCTCGATACTCAATCAAATCTTCTTTTTTTACGATTGAAGATACTTCGACAATCCCATATTTAGTAATTCCTGAACTGCTTCTTCTGTATCGCGGATCATCAAAATAAGCAAGAATACTATTTCTACGTAAAATACCATTTATAGGTATTTTAATCGAAATACCAAAACAGGGTATTAGTTTCTTTTCTTGTTCTTGATCATATTGTAAGGGAATCACAAATCTATTTCTTCGCTTTTTCGCCAAAGAATTCTCTTGACGAATATAAGTAGAAGGCTCTATGAGATTCCAATGACCCTTAGATATGATTCGATAAGGTTTTGAATAGTCAAGACTTTCCCTATCTTTTTTACCAAAAGTATCCAACAATTTATGTCTTACTTGATCATTAGTCAGTGAGAGATCAAAGATATCTTTGAGAGAAAATGAATTAGCATTCATTTGATCTTGATCTTTGTGGAGTGAAAAAGATACTATATTGGAATTGGATCTGCATAGACCTCCTGCTAATATCCATAAATGACTTGTTTTTGGTAATAGATGAACATTACTATATGGATACTCGGGCGTATGATAGCCATCAGTACTCCAGTGCATTTCTCCTTCTGACTCAGAATAAATATGTTTTTGAACCCTCTCCTTAAAATGAAAGGTGGACGTTTCGGCACGAATCTCGGCAATCACTTGTTCTGATTCTACATATTGATCATTTTGAACTAAAATCAAACTTTTTGTTGGAATATTTACATTATGTCTAATATCCCGACTCTCAATAGTTACATACAAGTCTATAAAACATAGAAAAGCAGGATGCCCGTGACGGGTACGTGTGGGATGAACCAAACCCTCATCAAATTTTATTTTTCCATTAGAAGGAGCTCGTACATGTTCGGCAGTACCACCCGTGAATACTCCACCAGTATGAAAAGTTCTTAATGTTAGTTGAGTCCCCGGTTCCCCAATTGATTGACCCGCAATAATGCCTACGGCTTCTCCCAACTCGACCAGGTCACCATGAGTAGGACTCCGGCCATAACATAATTGACAGATCCAAGATGTACTCCTGCAAGTAAAAGGAGTTCGAATATATATTGGGTGTGCTTGAAAGGTTATGAATCGATTAACA